ACTACACTTAGATTTATTGGATTTGTTGCTAAAATATCGGTATTAAACCCGAAACTCCCGGCGGATGACCAGTGACCCAAGTAAACGAAAGAATCGGTTAAATTTTTCATAAAATCTCCTCTTCTAGCTAAAAAAAAAACAGAATTCTTTTTTTCTTTTTATTGAAAATAAAAAGAAATTTGAATTTACTAATTTAATTTACCTATTTGGATATTTGTAAACAGAATCAAAAACCTATTCTATTTACAAATATATTTTCAAAAATTTATTATTTTCAATAATAATAATGAGACTTATTAGAATTAGAATTAAGCTAGAATTTGAATTTGAGACCAAGTTTTATGTCAAGTTCAAAAAACCTAAACCTCCTTTTTTCGCAACACTCCTTAAAAAAAAAAATTCTATTAAACTAAAAGAATAAGGGGCAGGAAGAAAGGGAATCGATGTGCTAATTCCCCATCCTCAAATTAGTCCTTCCCAAGGATTGTTGTCTCAATGAATAATTGTAGGAGTGAAATCTTGATAGAATTAAAAAAACTACGAAAAAAATCCAGAATTTTGTGATTTCTGGGATTAAACAAAAGGATTCGCAAATAAAAGCGCTAATGCTACAACCAGGCCATAAATTGTTAAAGCTTCCATAAAAGCCAAACTAAGCAATAAAGTACCTCGTATTTTTCCTTCTGCCTCAGGTTGTCTCGCGATACCTTCGACAGCTTGACCCGCAGCTGTACCTTGACCAACTCCAGGTCCAATAGAAGCAAGCCCAACAGCCAACCCAGCAGCAATAACCGAAGCAGCAGAAATCAGTGGATTCATGATAAGTTCCTCACACCAAAATAAAGAAATAGTTAATGATACAATCATCCAACGACTTAGGACGTAATTCTAATTAAGTAATCGCTAAGATTCATCCAGCCAAAATAACCCAAAATTTTAATTGCAATAATATAATAAAATGATTGAATCATAAGAATTACTTTGATAGTAGTTCCTATCCACGGGATTTTTTAAAATTCATAATCTATATACGACTTTTTTATGCCATTTCTTTTTTGTGAATCTTTCTTTGAATTCTTCGTTCTTTTTTTTATCCTTTTTTCAGCCAATTCACAGATAAAAATAAAGAACTTCTAATCGAATCCCTATCTAAATAGAAATTCACAAAAGTATTAGAGCAGATTCAGATTATATAGATCTTTAACTAATATATACCTAGTCAATATCAAATATCACATATACAAATGTTTCTTACATAACGTAAACCAACTATTCTATAATTGGGCTAACCTAAAAAAGAATATTTGAAAAAAATCGTTAATGATGACCTTCCATAGATTCACCTATATAAGCCGCAGCTAAAGTGGCAAAAATGAGAGCTTGAATCCCGCTTGTAAACAATCCAAGAAACATCACAGGTATAGGAACCACTAAAGGTACTAAAGAAACAAGAACAACAACGACTAATTCATCGGCTAATATATTTCCGAAAAGTCGAAAACTAAGTGATAGGGGTTTTGTAAAATCTTCTAAGATGTTAATGGGTAAAAGAATTGGAGTTGGTTGAATGTATTTACTGAAATACCCGAATCCCTTTTTGCTAAGCCCCGCATAAAAATAGGCTACTGATGTGAGTAAAGCTAAAGCAACCGTGGTATTTATATCATTCGTTGGTGCTGCTAACTCCCCTTGAGGTAACTGGAGAATTTTCCACGGTAAAAGGGCTCCTGACCAGTTAGAAACAAAAATAAATAAAAACAGGGTTCCAATAAAGGGAACCCACGGACCATATTCTTCTCCAATCTGGGTTTTACTCACGTCTCGAATGAATTCAAGGACAAATTCAAAGAAATTTTGGCCGTTAGTTGGAATAGTTTGTGGATTGCGAATCGCTAGAACTGCGGAACCTAATAAGATAGCAATTACAACCCAAGAAGTAATAAGGACTTGGGCGTGGACCTGGAAACCCACTATTTGCCAATAGAAATGTTGGCCTACTTCTACACCAGATATCTCATATAACCCTTCTTTTATTAGTGTGTTGATGGAACATGATAAAACATTCATATTGCCCTCTGACAGAAATAAGAACTTTAAATTATTTTGATTCAAGATGCCCCCCTTTTTTTACTTATTTTAGTTTCATTTTCTATTTTCGTTTTGGATACCAACTAAATGAATCACACAATATCCCGAGTTTTTTTATCTCTTTTTCTTTTGTACAATTCCGGAGTAGTAACCGATTTTTTAAATCTAAATACAGGGAGCCCCTCCCTCAAAAAAAATTGATTTATTTATCTTATTATTAATCAAGAATTTTGTATATAGCTAAAACGACCCTCACAAATTGCGAATACTAATTTGTTAAGAATGAATCGAATTGAAGCTATAGCGTCATCATTTGCTGGAATAGAAATATCTGCGAGATCGGGATTACAATTTGTATCGATTAAAGAAATGGTTGGAATTCCCAAAGTGATACATTCTCTAAGAGCTGTAT